GGAATGCTAGACGTTTGGTAATTTCTCCTCCGACCAGAATGAAAGATCCCATCGAAGCGGCTAATCCCATGCATATTGTATGTACATCGGGCGAAACAAATTGCATAGTATCATAAACGGCTATTCCTGGTATTACCCACCCCCCAGGGGAGTTTATAAACAAATAAAGATCCTTAGTCTCATCTTCTATACTGAGATATACCATGAGACCAACAAGTTGATTTGAGATCTCGCTATCAACTTGTTGGCCTAAAAAAAGTAATCTTTCTCGATAAAGTCGGTTGATTAGGATAAAATTGTATCCCTTTTGAACCGTACGTGCATCTTTGGATGCATACGGTTCAAAAAAATTGCGAAAAAAGAATCAAGGTGTCGATTCCAATCCTATCTCTTTTTTTTTTGTAACAGATTTTCGTTTTTCTAATGAAAATAAAGGGGTTTTTCTTCTATTTTTCAAAAAACGTGAGGCCCCTCCTTTCCCTAAAAAAAAAAGAATTTACTGAACTTATTTATTGAATTAACCTTCATTGATGTATTGTTTCGTCGAGATTCAAATCACGATGTCATTTTCTTGTTCTTGAATGGGTCCTTTCAATTCTTTTAGGTTTCTGTTCTACTCCGGGAAAAGATCTATCCGAATCCCATTTGCACATATAGAACAAATGATCTTAGTACCACTTCTTTTTGCTACGACTTTTTTTTTCAATTCGTTTCTTTCATGCCTCTCAAAAACTATTCGATGTATTCATGATACTGGTTGGTATGGCAGTTTGAGATCATCCCCTATAATTAAGAATTGTCTATGCTACAAGTAGTAATTGTATATATATTACTATTACCAATTTGGTATTTTCTGAACGGAGCCTGGATACTTGATTTTATTAATCCAAGTCAACCATAAATTCTTCTACTTCTAATTGATAATATTGATCCTCAATAGAAATTAATCTAATTTCATTTCACGCTCCGAATGATTGATTCTTCAATCAATACAATATTTCTTGGGCGAAACAGAGGATATCTCGATCGGGGGAGAAAACGGGGAAATCCCATATGACCCAATATGTCTGACAAGTCGCACTATACGTCAACCCAAACTGCATCTTCCTCTCCAGGACTCCGAAAAGGTACTTTTGGAACACCAATAGGCATTAAATTAAAGAAAAAATTAAGTACTATACTTCACTTTAATATGGAAACGTAAGAATGAGTTTATCGTCTTCATCATTTTTTTTTTCTTTTATTCTAGTTTATACATAAATTGGAAGGTTTTTAGGGAAAGACAGAATAAATACAAATTTTAATGAAGGGATCGATCGTTCGAATAATAAACAGGTATCCGTGCATTCGTTCCCATAAAATGGGACTAATGCTCCCATTGCGTATTGGTACTTATCGGGTATAGAATAGATTTGATTTGCTTCTCTTTGTTCTTACGAACAGAATTCTTTCGTTATTTTTAACGGAATAGAATAAATAGTAACCTTTTCTCATACAGAATCCGCTGAAAAAGTAATAGTATATTCCAATGTGATAAAGTTACATAGTGTCTATTTTTCCTTGATAAAGGGGTATTTCCATGGGTTTACCTTGGTATCGTGTTCATACTGTCGTATTGAATGATCCCGGTCGATTGCTTTCTGTGCATATAATGCATACGGCTCTAGTTTCGGGTTGGGCCGGTTCGATGGCTCTATACGAATTAGCGGTTTTTGATCCTTCTGACCCCGTTCTTGATCCAATGTGGAGACAAGGTATGTTCGTTATACCCTTCATGACTCGTTTAGGAATAACCAATTCGTGGGGTGGTTGGAGTATTTCAGGAGGAACTATAACGAATCCGGGTATTTGGAGTTATGAAGGCGTGGCAGGGGCACATATTGTGTTTTCCGGCTTGTGCTTTTTGGCGGCCATCTGGCATTGGGTGTATTGGGACCTAGAAATATTCTGTGATGAACGTACAGGAAAGCCCTCTTTGGATTTGCCCAAGATCTTTGGAATTCATTTATTTCTCTCAGGGTTGGCTTGCTTTGGCTTTGGCGCATTTCATGTAACAGGCTTATACGGTCCTGGAATATGGGTGTCCGATCCTTATGGACTAACTGGAAAAGTCCAATCTGTAAGTCCAGCGTGGGGCGCGGAAGGTTTTGATCCTTTTGTTCCAGGAGGAATCGCTTCTCATCATATTGCAGCAGGTACACTGGGTATATTAGCGGGCCTATTCCATCTTAGTGTCCGTCCGCCTCAACGTCTATACAAAGGATTACGTATGGGCAATATTGAAACTGTACTTTCTAGTAGTATCGCTGCTGTTTTTTTCGCAGCTTTTGTTGTTGCTGGAACTATGTGGTATGGTTCAGCAACTACCCCAATCGAGTTATTTGGCCCCACTCGTTATCAGTGGGATCAGGGATACTTCCAGCAAGAAATATATCGAAGAGTTGGTGCCGGACTAGCCGAGAATCTGAGTTTCTCGGAAGCTTGGTCTAAAATTCCCGAAAAATTAGCTTTTTATGATTACATTGGTAATAATCCGGCAAAAGGGGGATTATTCAGAGCGGGCTCGATGGACAGCGGGGATGGAATAGCTGTTGGATGGTTGGGGCACCCCGTCTTTAGAGATAAAGAGGGGCGCGAGCTTTTTGTACGTCGTATGCCTACTTTTTTTGAAACATTCCCGGTAGTTTTAGTAGATGGCGATGGAATTGTGAGGGCAGATGTTCCTTTTCGAAGGGCAGAATCAAAGTATAGTGTTGAACAAGTAGGTGTAACCGTTGAGTTCTATGGTGGCGAACTCAATGGAGTCAGTTATAGCGATCCTGCTACTGTGAAAAAATATGCTCGACGTGCACAATTAGGTGAAATTTTTGAATTAGATCGGGCTACTTTGAAATCCGATGGTGTTTTTCGTAGCAGTCCAAGGGGTTGGTTCACTTTTGGGCATGTTTCGTTTGCTTTGCTTTTCTTTTTCGGACACATTTGGCATGGCGCTAGAACCTTGTTCAGAGATGTTTTTGCTGGTATTGATCCAGATTTGGATGCACAAGTGGAATTTGGAACATTCCAAAAACTTGGGGATCCAACTACAAGGAGACAAGTAGTTTGATACAAGATTGCTCTGGTATCTTTCGTCTCTATTTTTTTTTTTTTCGAATAGGGTACCCGAAAAATATAGACTTGAATCACCTTTTTTTTCTTTTATTCTTTTCCTTTTTTATATGGTATGGTAAATGATCCCACCCAAACGAATAGGCGTGAAAGCTATAATTGTAAACCACGATCGAATCTATGGAAGCATTGGTTTATACATTCCTTTTAGTCTCGACTTTAGGGATAATTTTTTTCGCTATCTTTTTTCGAGAACCGCCTAAGGTTCCGACTAAAAAATGAAATGATTTTTCATTATATCAATTGAAGTAATGGGCCTCCCATATCGGGAGGCTCATTACTTCAACTAGTCTAGTCCCCGTGTTCCTCGAATGGATCTCTTAGTTGTTGAGAGGGTTGCCCAAAAGCGGTATATAAGGCGTATCCCGTAAAGCTTACAAGTAAACCAGATATGAAGATGGCGACTAGGGTTGCTGTTTCCATTTTTAGATAATTTCAAGATCACAATGGATCCACGATAAGATCGTTTATTTACAACTACAACGGAATGGTATACAAAGTCAACAGATCTCAACCAATGATTAAATAGTATTTATGGCTACACAAACCGTTGAGGGTAGTTCTAGATCTAGGCCAAGACAAACTACCGTAGGGAGTTTATTGAAACCATTGAATTCGGAATATGGCAAAGTAGCTCCGGGCTGGGGGACTACACCATTTATGGGAGTCGCAATGGCTTTATTTGCGATATTCCTATCTATTATTTTGGAAATTTATAATTCTTCCGTTTTACTGGATGGAATTTCAATGAGTTAGGTTCATAAGAAGTATGAAGCCCTAGTTTTTCAATCAAAAAAATGACTTAAGACTCGAATTTATAGACCATTCTGGTAGTTCGAATGTGGAATTTTTTTGTTTCGGTATTTCCGGAATATGAGCGTGTGACTTGTTATAATTGATCCTATTGATAATACAGAGAATGGTCCTGTCATCTCTATCAAGATGATTCTACTCCGTCGGATATTTATTCTAATATCTGGAACACGGAATATATAGAATAGATCAAGAAAAGAAATATTTGAACTATGATTCATACTCACTATTCAGACCTCGCAACCGGACTCAAAAAAAAAAAATTTCATGGGTATTTCTTATCCTAAATCAAACGATTTTTCTTTCTTTAGATCTTGGGGTGAGTCATTAATCCACTCATTAAAAATAAGTGATGATCAAACGGTTTTTACTCAGAGAACCTTTGAATTTAGCTTGGGGCTAAATCATCGTGGTTTTAGTATGAATCTGAGGTTTTAATTGATTCATAGGGTCTCAACAAGAGAATTCCTATCATTATCATATAGTAAAACAAGAGTCGATCCGCATTACGCATAAAAAACAAATTAAATAACAAACAAAAATAGGAAAGAGAAGACTCAAGAGGCCTGTAACGATCAACATAAAGAAAAACGAATGAGCTAACTTGATATTTTTTGGCATTATCATCACAAAGAAAAGTTTCCGGATTTTTTTGACTTCCTATTTTCGGGACAAATAGAATCAAATTAAGTGGCTAAGAAGTTTTGAACTTTCTATATTACATATCCGTTGAAATCAGTATTTGTGTGTTTCTGTTTGAGCTGTACGAGATGAAATTCTCATATACGGTTCTCGGGGGGGGAGTCCTTTTGGATTACCTATCTCAATAAAGTATATGATTGGTTCGAGGAACGTCTCGAGATTCAAGCGATTGCAGATGATATAACAAGTAAATATGTTCCTCCTCATGTCAACATATTTTATTGTCTAGGGGGTATTACACTTACTTGTTTTTTAGTACAAGTAGCTACGGGTTTTGCTATGACTTTTTATTATCGTCCAACCGTTACGGAGGCTTT